GTGGTCTTACAAACTCTGCTGATGGTGTGGACGAATCCTTTGCTTCATCCAAATGTGTAAAAGATCATAGCCGCACTTAAAAGCCGAGTACTCTACCGTTGAGTTAGCAACCCCAAAAAGTATGTAGATACAATCCAAAAAAAATTGTACAAATCAATCAAAAGAGAAATAGTTATTTACTATTGAATTCTATTTGTTCAATACACTCTTGTCAATATCTATGTTAAAAAAATAAAATCTAGAAAGAAAAAAATTCAATTAGAAAGAGAATGAAAACGAAAGAAAAAGAAATATATAGAAATATCTAAATAGAAATGATATCAATTTTCTAAATCGAAAATGTAAATAATATGAAATCTAAGTAAAGTATAAGAAAAACTTGTGTTGGATTGGCACTACATAAAAAAATCTACATGGATATAAAAAAATATAGATAGAATAGAAGTCGGAAAAAATCGTGTTTATGATTTATTCAATAAAAAAATATCAATAAATCTCTCTTGAATAAGCAAGCTTTATTCTTTTTTTTAGTTGTTAGTAGAGTTACAAGGAAAACCGTCCAATTGAAGATAATGTCCGAATTTTCTGGTTCTAGATCCAACTAATTCATTTATTGAATGATTCAAGATACAATTTATTGATTTATTAACTTGATCTTTTTTCTATCCATCTTAAAAAAAAAAATGGATTTTTTTTGTACGAGATTTTAGAAAACTATACAAAATAGGTATGACTAGAGCAAGAGAAAGGGGGAATAATAACTAAAAGATTATACCAAACTATATATGAGTGACCCTCATTCGATTTCTTTTTTTATTTTTTTAATCGAATTTTTTTTGATTAAAGGGAAGTTCCTTAAAAACCTCCGCCTTCTTTAAAATATCATAAACAGTTCCTGTAGGTTGAGCACCCTTTTCAAGAAAATATAGAATAGCAGGAACATTTAAATAAGTTTGATTCTGTATCGGATCATAAAAACCCACTTTACGAAGATCTCTTCCTTCTCTTCGATACCGAACATCAATTGCAACAATTCGATAGACGGCTCATTGGGATAGATTAGATGAACAATACCCCCCTAGAAACGTATCGGAAGTTTTATCCTCGTACGGCTCGAGAAAAATGATTCGAAGTTATGTATATAGAATAGACTGGCAAATAGGTTCATAAAATCATCAAATCAATTAGACTAGGAATTAAGTCCTTTTTTCGTCCTCTTTCCTGAAAAAACCATTTGTACTCATAACTCAAGTTGAATAACTCTCAAATACCTCAAAAGAAAATCCTTTGGCATTTCATTTATTGAGTGGTCTCTAATTCTCTTTTGTTTGTCTCATTTAGAATCTATTTGAATTCTTCATTCTGATCCTGTTGTTGAGACAACTTAAAGGGTGTTTCCTTGTTCCGGAATTCTTTATCTTTGCTTTGAATCATTGGGTTTAGACATTACTTCGTTGATATTTAATCCTTTCAAAATGGCAGCAACATACCTTTTTTTCTTTCTATCAAAGAATCATACGAACGGTTTATTCCCGCACGATATACTTTTTATTGAAAAGGTTCTTTGACTTCCAACAAAATTTCCGTTTGGATTTGAATGAAAACTTGTTCGAATTGGATCCTTTCTATTTCTTTTTCAAAGATATACTTACGAAGTTGTTCCAACTTATTGATTGATACTAACCCTAGATCCTTGCCCTTAAGAAATGAATCCATATTTTCTACTCGAGCTCCACTTCATCATGTACTATTTACATTACAACCCCCCAAAAATGGGGGTTCTAGTGGAAGAGAACAAAGGATGTCGAGTCAAGAGCACCTTTTTCTGATTTTTCTTATAAAAAATGATGGATATAAAAATCCACAACGGATCATGTCTTTCAAGTCGCACGTTGCTTTCTACCACATCGTTTCAAACGAAGTTTTACCATAACATTCCTCTAATTTTGACCCGGTATGCAATTGATTCAATTATAGAATCATGAATAGTCATTGGTTTAGTTGGTACATAAACATAGAAATCTATACCCTATAATCTATCTATTAGATTCTATTAATCTATTCTATATATATATTCTTTTTTTGAAAGGATCACAAATCTTTTTCCCAAAAATAGAAAGACCGTAGTGACTGAGATAGAAAAATATATACATATCAATATTTTTCTATATTACGTATTTTTTTTTTACTTGGAGTTCGGTAATTTTTTTTTTAATTATTGGATTGGAATCAATCTATAATGCTAACTTGCCTTGCCTAGATTGGATCACAATTCGATTGAGTTATATCTGTGGTTCATTTGAATTCGATTCAATTGGTGAAAAAGATAGGATGCAGAGAAGAATCGTTAAAAATACGAAAAAAAAGAAAATTGTAGTTAATATTAGAATTTCTATCCAATATTCTTTTTTTTTAGAAACAAAACAGAAGTTTGTTCAAAAAAGCTTTATTATGATAGAATATATATGCTCTGGGACGGAAGGATTCGAACCTCCGCATACCGGGACCAAAACCCGTTGCCTTACCACTTGGCCACGCCCCACTTATATTTTTATTCGACACCAATAAAGACTATTCTTTTTATTGATTGTTCGTCAATTCAAGTCCAACTATCTAATCTATAGAATCAATTCAATTTTGATTAGGATTTTTTGACACGTGTAGATAGAGAATTAAACTGAATTTATTGATCACTACATAGAATTCAATTAAGATATTGTATGAAAGTATCATTTCTTCTATTCTCCTTTGGTTTGAGAAGGGAAGGATTTTTGATTGAGTAAGTTCAAAAAAAGAAAGATTTTTGATCTATCTTGCTTTCTTTATTTTTCCCTTATCAATAACTCAATTAAAATTCAATTATCTCCAAGAACAAAATGTCTGTTATGCTTAACATCTTTAGTTTGATATGTATCTGTCTTAATTTTGCCCTTTCTTCGAGTAGTTTTGTCTTTTCAAAATTGCCCGAAGCCTACGCTTTTTTGAGTCCAATCGTGGATTTTATGCCAGTCATACCTGTGCTCTTTTTTCTATTAGCCTTTGTTTGGCAAGCTGCTGTAAGTTTTCGATGAGATTCTTAATCTTGTCCTAGAAAAATGAATGATTTATTCGAGAAAAAAATTCTAATACTCACATAAGATCAAATAAGTCTTACAGTATGAACCCTGGATTCAAACAGTACAATTCTTGGATAGCCACGAAAAATTTCGATTACCTCCTTTCCTATTCTAACCTTTTTCCTTGAAAGAACTATTGTGGTCCTCCAGAATAAGAAATTTTGGGTATGAAAGAAATTTTTGATAATAAAATAAAAGACTCGTCTTACATATTACAAATAAATGTCTAAAAATTAGTTAGATTTATAGAAAGCACTTCAGTGCTCGGTGTCAAAATTGGATATGTGATATAAAAATGGAGAATCTATTCTCTTTTTTCAAAAAAAAAAAAAAGATCTTGGAGATTGTGTAATGCTTACTCTCAAACTCTTCGTTTACACAGTAGTGATATTCTTTGTTTCTCTCTTCATTTTTGGATTCCTATCTAATGATCCAGGGCGTAATCCTGGACGCGAAGAATAAAAAGGGGTTTTCCTTGCTTGAAAAAATGTCTTAGGATTTTTCTCAATTCTAGCCCTTTAACTATAAAAAAAGCAAAAGAATTCGATAAATTCGAAAAATAAATCAAAATATGAAGTCATCAACGAAAACGGAAAGAGAGGGATTCGAACCCTCGGTACGAATGACTCGTACAACGGATTAGCAATCCGACGCTTTCGTCCACTCAGCCATCTCTCCAATTGAAAAAATAAAATAATTACTATGGTACATTATACATAAAGAAAGAATTGAAAAGCCCTTCTTTACTTTATTATTATTATTCATTTTTTTTTTTTATGTTAATGTTTTTTAAAAAATTTTATTAAAATTGTATTTCAATTAGATTCTATATTATTAGAATTATGCCTATATATATATATAGGCATAATTCTAATAATATATTTATATATTTCTATTTCGTTTTATATTTCTATTATTTATTTTTCTTAAATTCTATTATCTATTTATTCAATTTAAATATAGATTATATCTATGTCTCTATATTATTTATATATATATATATAATTTAAAATAAAAATATATATTATATATATATATATATAATTTAAAATAAAATAATATCTATATATAATTTAAAATAAAATAGAATAATTGAAATAGAATATACGTTCTATATCTAACTATAGATATATATTTAACAAGTTTTTTTATACAATATAAGTACAAGACAAGTACAAGTTTTATCCGAAATTGCAATTCGATAAATTAGCTAACGTAGTAAAGATTCTAAAGATTCAATATAAAAAATTGAATATAAGAGAAAGAAAAATCGAAATACTTCTTGTATTTCACACGAAAAGACCTTTTATTCTCACGGCCTGGACTGGTCAATAAAAATAAAATAACTCGCCGGGCCTTTTTTTGTTTAAATGGAGCATAGATAAAATGATTTATTTGATAACAAGAATGCTTGTTATTGAGAAACGAGAACAATAAGAAAAAGAACTGTTTCTAGTCTTTAGATCTAGAAGCAAAATGCCATTTTTTCTTTTTTATTATTCATTACATTTAAAAAAAAAAAAGAAACTATGAGTTATTGCACAATTTTTCTATTATGACTTTAGCGGTTTTGTTTTTCTTGAACCATATCTGTCAAACTCCGACTGCAAAGGATAGAACTTTGTGTTTAGTTATTGAAATCTCTTTTCCTAATCTCATTAAGTCTTCCAGGCAATACTTTCATTTTCATGATTCTTTTGTGATCCTATCTTTGATTACGTCCAATGTCCTTGTTGGACAAAAGTTCCATTTAGGTACAATAATCGCATTGTAGCGGGTATAGTTTAGTGGTAAAAGTGTGATTCGTTCTATTAACCCCTTAAGAGTTAAGGGGTCTTTCGGTTTGATTCCTATTCCGATCAAAAACTTTTTTCTTAAAAGGAA